AAAATGAGTAGTTTCGATAGAATCGAACTTTCGATTGATCCCGGTACTTGGGATCCTATGAACGAAGACATGGTCTCTCTGGATCCCATTGAATTTCATTCGGAGGAGGAACCTTATAAAAATCGTATTGATTCTTATCAAAAAAATACAGGATTAACTGAGGCCGTTCAAACAGGCACAGGCCAACTAAATGGTATTCCCGTAGCAATTGGAGTTATGGATTTTCAGTTTATGGGGGGTAGTATGGGATCTGTAGTGGGCGAAAAAATCACACGTTTGGCCGAGTATGCTACCAATCAATTTTTACCTCTTATTATAGTGTGTGCTTCCGGAGGAGCACGCATGCAAGAAGGAAGTTTGAGCTTGATGCAAATGGCTAAAATATCTTCTGCTTTATATGATTATCAATCAAATAAAAAGTTATTTTATGTATCAATCCTTACATCCCCTACCACAGGTGGGGTGACGGCCAGTTTTGGTATGTTGGGAGATATCATTATTGCCGAACCCAATGCTTACATTGCATTTGCGGGTAAAAGAGTAATTGAACAAACATTGAATAAGACAGTACCTGAGGATTCACAAGTGGCTGAATATTTATTCCATAAGGGCTTATTCGATCCAATCGTACCACGTAATCCTTTAAAGGGCGTTCTGGGTGAGTTATTTCGGCTACATGCTTTCTTTCCTTTGAATCAAAATTAGATCAAGTAGAGCCTTAGAGTCTTAATTTAATAAGAGTATTAATTTATTAAAACTTAATAAAATTTTTTATGTGTGGTGATCAAGTAGTTATTTAATTTATAGGAATCAAAGTAAAAATACGAAGAATGGATTTTTTCTTTGGTAACATAAGATTTAATTGTAGAAAGAATCATCCAGATCATCTTTTTATCGATATTCCTGGTTACTAACCAGGAAATCCCTATTAAACAAAATAAAAGAGTGAATTCTTTCTTCCGTGAAATTGGTTAACAGGGTCTTGCATCTTTCTATATCTCCCCAAAATAACCCCCCCCCCCCCCCACTAAAAATCCTTTTTGTTGGGTCGTATTATTATAATGAATTCTTTGAGAATTTGTAATAAATCCTTTCTTTAGTAAATTTTATAAAATTATTAAATTTATAAGACAAGAACAAGATAATAACTAATAATACGAATAATATAAAGGGTGGATTATCATACATATATTTCATGTAGAAACATGTAGAAAGATTTATAGGTCCATTTATTTACATATTTATTGGATTTTATTAATTAATATATATTTATTAAAACATATACTTATATACTCCCTATTAAGTATATATACTCACTTAGGTATACTTAGTATAATATAACAATTATATATGAATTATAATATATCTTTATAACAATATAAGGATAAGGTTAAAATATTAATCTAAAACAATAAATATAACAATAAATAACAGGTACAAATATTAAATCGAGGTACCCATTCTATGATAACTCTCAACAGCTTCCCCTCAATTTTTGTGCCTTTAGTGGGCTTAGTATTTCCGGCAATTGCAATGGCTTCTTTATCTCTTTATGTTCAAAAAAACAAGATTTTTTAGATACAATAAGGACGAATCTTTTTTTTTTTTCAAGACTTACTTGGATCATAACACGGATATCTATTTAGTAGAATATGGTATAACATGTGGCTTCCTTCGGGCATAAGCTCTTATGTATGTATAAACATGATATTATGGGTAAATGAATTATAACTATTTTCAAATAGATCGGGATCGGGGAGAATTTCTGAAATGTAAAGTCAATATATCTATATGTATTCGGAAATCATGTGAAAGGGATGTTACTATTTTAGTTTGGATCTAAGAAATTCGATGAATTACCCCTAAACGTTCACATCATAATAGTGCTGGTTGATGAGAGTTACTTCGGAAACAAAAAAAGTAAAATAAAATTTATTTTTGTTATTCTCCCAATTCCAATAAAATGCAACTAGGTCTAGTTATAGTATGAGTTGGCGATCAGAACGTATATGGATAGAACTTATAGCGGGGTCTCGAAAAACAAGTAATTTCTGCTGGGCCTTTATTCTTTTTTTAGGTTCATTAGGGTTTTTATTGGTTGGAACGTCCAGTTATTTTGGTAGGAATTTTATATCTTTATTTCCTTCTCAGCAAATAATTTTTTTTCCACAAGGGATCGTGATGTCTTTCTATGGGATCGCAGGTCTTTTTATTAGTTCTTATTTGTGGTGCACAATTTCGTGGAATGTAGGTAGTGGTTATGATCGATTCGATATAAAAGAGGGCGTAGTGTGTATTTTTCGTTGGGGATTTCCTGGAAAAAATCGTCGCATATTCCTCCGATTCCTTATGAAAGACATTCAGTCCATCAGAATAGAAATTAAAGAAGGTATTTATGCTCGTCGTGTCCTTTATATGGAAATCAAAGGCCAGGGGGCCATTCCCTTGACTCGTACTGATGAGAATTTGACTCCACGAGAAATTGAGCAAAAAGCTGCTGAATTGGCCTATTTCTTGCGTGTACCAATTGAAGTATTTTGAAAAAAGGAACTGAAGAATGAATACTTTGCAAGAGAGAAAAAACTCAAGAATCCTCGTTTTTTTATATAGCATAACTTAACTGAAGTTTCTTCAGAACGCTTATTCGAGCCAAAGCAAACGTTACGAAATAATTCTAAAACAAAATAGTTTGTGTCCACAATTTTTTTTATGCGTATGTAAACCCACTTAACTCAATTCAGTAACAAATCTAAATACTAGATTCATCATATATTAAAACAAAACATTTCATAATAAATCATAATAAAGTAAAGAATTTTTTTTTTTAGAAATATTTGATATTTTGATAGAACGGGAGTTCTTTCGTCTCGCAATCCGACTACTATTAATTTGAAGTGGGCTTTTTCTTATTCTATTTCTGTATTCTTTCTAAATTCAAGGACTAACCACTGTACTGAATCACAAAAAAAAATCGGAAATAGATTCATGGGCTCGATAACTTGTAATAGAACTTATGCTTGATAGAAATATTAGTATCGTATAGAGTCGACGAACGAGGTGCGTTCAGTAAAAATTAAAAAATTCACAGACGAAAAAATGGCAAAAAAGAAAGTATTAATTTCCCTTCTATATCTTGCATCTATAGTATTTTTGCCTTGGTGGATCTCTCTCTCATTTAATAAAAGTCTGGAATCTTGGGTTACTAATTGGTGGAATACTAGGCAATCCGAAATCTTTTTGAATGATATTCAAGAAAAGAGTATTCTAAAAAAATTCATAGACTTAGAGGAACTCCTACGTTTGGACGAAATGTTAAAGGAATACCCGGAAGCACATTTACAAAAGCCTCGCATCGAAATCTACAAAGAAACGATCCAATTGATCAAGATGCACAATGAGGATCGCACGCATACAATTTTACACTTCTCGACAAATATAATATGTTTCGTTATTCTAAGTGGTTATTCTATTATAGGTAATGAAGAACTTGTTATTCTTAACTCTTGGGTTCAAGAATTCCTATATAACTTAAGCGACACAATAAAAGCTTTTTCTATTCTTTTATTAACTGATTTATGTATAGGATTCCATTCGCCCCACGGTTGGGAACTAATGATTGGCTCTGTCTACAAAGATTTTGGATTTGCTCATAATGATCAAATTATATCCGGTCTTGTTTCTACTTTTCCAGTCATTTTAGATACAATTTTTAAATATTGGATCTTTCGTTATTTAAATCGTGTATCTCCTTCACTTGTAGTGATTTATCATTCAATGAATGACTGAAAAATGATCGAACGATCCAATTATAATATTTGTTACTTTGTGGATAAGCAAAACATTCAAAATTGTACTTATTCTTTCTACCCATCCAAGGGATTCCTCCAATATTCCAGTAAAATTATTTATATTTAAGTAAATAGCAAAATTATAGATAGGGAACTATACTAGCGACCTGCCTAATTTTATTGTATAAATTTTCGGGATCAATGATTGGACCATGCAAACTAAAAATACCTTTTCTTGGATAAAGAAAGAGATTACTCGATACATTTCCGTATCGCTCATGATATATATAATAACCCAGGCACCCCTTTCAAATGCATATCCCATTTTTGCACAGCAGGGTTATGAAAATCCACGAGAAGCGACTGGCCGTATTGTATGTGCCAATTGCCATTTAGCTAATAAACCCGTGGATATCGAGGTTCCACAAGCGGTACTTCCTGATACTGTATTTGAAGCAGTTGTTCGAATTCCTTATGATCTGCAACTGAAACAAGTTCTTGCTAATGGTAAAAAAGGAGCTTTGAATGTAGGGGCTGTTCTTATTTTACCCGAGGGGTTTGAATTAGCCCCTCCCGATCGTATTTTGCCCGAGATTAAAGAAAAGATAGGAAATCTGTCTTTTCAGAGCTATCGCCCCACTAAAAAAAATATTCTTGTGATAGGTCCTGTTCCTGGTCAGAAATATAGTGAAATCACCTTTCCTATTCTTTCCCCGGACCCCGCTACTAAGAAAGATGTTCACTTCTTAAAATATCCCATATACGTAGGCGGGAACAGGGGAAGGGGTCAGATTTATCCCGACGGGAGCAAGAGTAACAATAATGTTTATAATGCTACAGCAGCAGGTATAGTAAGCAAAATCATACGAAAAGAAAAAGGGGGGTACGAAATAACCATAGCGGGTGCATCGGATGGACGTCAAGTGGTTGATATTATCCCTCCAGGACCGGAACTTCTTGTTTCAGAGGGCGAATCCATCCAACTTGATCAACCATTAACGAGTAATCCTAATGTGGGTGGATTTGGTCAGGGGGATGCGGAAATAGTACTTCAAGATCCATTACGTGTCCAAGGTCTTTTGCTATTCTTGGCATCTGTTATTTTGGCACAAATCTTTTTGGTTCTTAAAAAGAAACAGTTTGAGAAGGTTCAATTGTCCGAAATGAATTTCTAGATCCGCGGATTTATCAACATCAAGCTCTAAAAATAAA